ATAATAATAGTTTTTTTAAAAAACGTAATCATAACTATAACTTTGTGGATTGTTTTTATCATTAATATCTTATTTTTATTTATATTTCACCCCCTTTCCATGATTTTCACTTTAATTGTTCAATCAGTTTTTGTTTCCATCTTAGTTTTTCTGACGACTCAGTTTCCCTGATTCTCCTATACCTTGATCTTAGTATTTTTGGGGGGAATGCTTGTTCTATTCACATACATGGCCAATGTTGCCTCTAATGAAAAATTTAGGCCGAACAGAAAAATCCTATTGGTTTTTCTTTCCATCCCTATTTTTATTATTACTAATCCTTATTTAAAAATTCCCATAACTCAAGAAGATTTACAACTTAGTCAAGATTTATTTAATCATATAAGAATTCTAAAACCCTTTTACTATGATTTTTTTCCCCTAATCTTAATTGTAGCTGCTCACATTATTTTAACCTTATTAGCAGTAGTAAAAATTAGGAAAATAAATAAGGGGCCGATACGCGTAGAATAATTTAATGTTAACCCCCATACGAAAAAACCACCCCCTATTTAAAATCATCAATGGTGTATTAATTGATCTTCCGGCGCCCTCAAATATTTCGTACTTTTGAAATTTTGGGTCTCTTCTAATACTATGTTTAGTTATTCAAATCGTGACCGGATTATTTTTAGCAATACACTTTGCATCTGACGTAGAAATCGCATTTTCTTCTGTTATTCACATTATACGAGATGTTAATAGAGGTTGACTAATCCGAACCCTTCATGCCAACGGTGCCTCATTTTTTTTTATTAGTATTTATCTTCACATTTCCCGAGGAATTTACTACGGGTCTTATAAAATAATTCATACTTGAACATCCGGGGTAATTATTCTTTTTATAACTATGGCCACTGCTTTTGTAGGCTATGTTCTACCATGGGGACAAATATCTTTTTGAGGAGCTACTGTTATTACTAATTTATTTTCAGCAATTCCATATATTGGAACCATACTTGTAGAGTGAATATGGGGCGGGTTTGCAGTTGATAACGCTACACTAACCCGATTTTTTGCCCTGCATTTTATTTTACCATTTGTAATTGCAGCTTTAGTGGCCATTCACGTTTTATTTTTACACCAAACGGGTTCAAACAACCCCCTAGGTATTAATAGAAATCCAGATAAAATTCCATTTCACCCTTATTTTAGATATAAAGACATTATTGGATTTTTAATTCTTTCCCTAGGTTTGATTATAGTTTCTCTATACGCCCCCTACACCCTGGGCGACCCCGATAACTTTGTTCCGGCTAATCCACTAGTAACCCCAGAACATATTAAGCCAGAGTGATATTTTTTATTCGCGTATGCCATCCTTCGATCCATCCCTAATAAGCTTGGAGGGGTTATTGCTTTAGTTTTAGCAGTCGCAATTATCTTAATTCTTCCTTTCACACAAAAAAGAAACTTCCGGTGCATAACTTTCTATCCAATTTCCAAAATTTTATTTTGAACATTTGTTAGAACCGCATCATTATTAACATGAATCGGAGGAATGCCAGTAGAAGATCCATACATTCTCATTGGTCAAATATTAACAGTTGCCTACTTCTCATTTTTTATTACTTCACCCTTAGCAAACATTAGGTGAGATAAAATTATGGAAAAATAGCTACTTGGCTGATAGGAAAGCTTATGTTTTGAAAACATAAAATAAAGGTTCAAATCCTTTAGTAGTTTTGTATAAAACTTAGAATTAATAAGAGTGAAAACTCACATAAGCTACTCTATCAAAGTAGACCTTTTTTCAGGCATCTTATTTTGTTAAAACTTTAAAAGAGGGAAATAAACCCATAGTTAGATTTACAATCTAATACCTAAAATTTTCAGCCATCTTTTATAATATTACCAGGCAAAAGATCAAAGACCAAATTTATCCTTGCAAGATAATATTTTTTATAAATTATTCTGCCCCCTACATTTTTCTAAACTACCTCAATCAAGGTCTTTAATCCCATAAACATAAACAAACTATGGAGAGTAACGGGTAAAATTCTTTTTCATGCCAGATTTATTAACTTATCATACCGATAACGGGGCATAGTTCCCCGAAGCCACAGTACTAAAAATACCATAAAACTAGCCTTCATAAAAAATAAAACATTTATTACGCCCCCAAAAAACAAAACAATTATTATGGTACACATTAAAATAATTATAGAATATTCCCCCAAAAATAATAAAGCAAAACCCCCCGACCTGTACTCCACATTAAAACCAGAAACTAACTCAGACTCCCCTTCAGCAAAATCAAACGGAGTACGATTTATTTCCGCCAAACAAGAAACAACCCAAATTAACCTAAGATAATAAAAAGGAAAAAATAGATAACCGAAAGATTGATATTCATTAAAGTCCCTGAGACTAAACTCTCCCACAAAGATAATAAAACATAGAGCAATTAAAGCTAAACTAACCTCATAAGAAATAGTTTGAGCGACTGCCCGTAAACCCCCTAATAAAGCATACTTAGAATTAGAAGATCACCCCGCAATTATTAAAGGATAAACTCCTAATCTAAGCACACATAAAAAGAAAAAAAATCCATAACTAAAATCCAGAAAACCTGTTCTAAAAGGAATTACAACCCATAAAAATAATGCCATGAAAAACATAAATACCGGGGAAAAGTAATATAAAACAAAATTAGAAACTGATGTTCAAGTTTGCTCTTTAGTAAATAATTTAATAGCATCAGAAAATGGTTGCAAAATACCCCCATAACCCACTTTATTAGGGCCCTTACGGATTTGCACATAGCCTAAAACCTTACGTTCTAATAAAGTTAAAAAAGCTACTGAAATTAAAACGCAAATTAAGACTAAGAAATAATAAATAAAAATCACTATAAACTAAGGAGCTTAAATCCTCATACCCAGATCCTAAGTCTGTTACATTTATCTGCCAAATTTATATTTTCCTTAATTTAATAATAATCAAATTCAAATAAAGATTATATTTAACCAATCCTTTCGTACTAAGCTAAAATTATAAAAACAAAAGATAGAAACCAACCTGGCTCACGCCGGTTTGAACTCAGATCATGTAAAAAATTAAAGGTCGAACAGACCTAAAAACGAAACTTCTGCGCCTCGCCTTAATTTTAGTCCAACATCGAGGTCGCAAACCTTTTTGTCGATAAGAACTCTCGAAAAAGATTACGCTGTTATCCCTAAGGTAATTTTTTCTTTTAATCTTTTTTAAAGGATCAATTCTTCAACTTTCATAAAAGATTCAAATAATAAAGAGTTATTTATATCTAAATGTCGCCCCAACAAAATAAATTCAAAAATTTATAAAAACTTTTTAAATTTTCATTTTTATAACCCGGAATTATAAAACTCTACAGGGTCTTCTCGTCTTTTTGTTAAATTTTAGCATTTTCACTAAAAATTTAAATTAAATTTTTTTAATAAAAAAAGCGGATTTCTCGTTTAGCCTTTCATACCAGTTCCCAATTAAAAAACTAATGATTATGCTACCTTAGCACAGTCAGTATACTGCGGCTCTTTAAAATCTCAGTGAGCAGGCCTTACCTCTTAAATTAAGAGGAAATGTTTTTGTTAAACATTCGGAAATCATATTTGCCTAATTCTTATATTAAAATGATTTCTTAAAACAAATTTTTAAATTATTAAAATACTCTCCAAAACAAATTTAAATCTACTTATTCTATCATTATTTCTTCCCTTACTAAATTTAAGGAATTAACTTTATATTTATTAAAATTTTTTTAAATCTTTTTCTTAAAACTAATTAGTTATAACACTTTAATTTGGCCACTTTTAAGCCTACAATTAATCCAAATTTTATCTTAATTTTTAATATATAAAGAGCTCATCCCCTTCATATTATTGTTGTATTTAAAAACACTAAAAAGTTTAATATTTTCTAAACTCACTAAACTAAATTTATTTATAAAGTTACTAGATATTAATAAAATCGAATTATTTTTCACACCCAAGTTCTACTTTTCAATTTTTTTGAAACAAAAACAGATATGGAACTTAACTCTTTTATTTTCGAGAAATAAAATTTTATTTTATATTTTAATAAACCCTAATACAAAAGGTACCTAATTCTTAGTACTTTTTATTTATTAAACTTTTATTCAATTTTCCTTCACAGTACTAATAAACTTAAGCTTAAATAAAATTTCATAAAAAATTACTTAATTTTAGAAATTTCTTCCTGAATTATTTTTTAGCTTATAAAAATAATTGAAAACCTCGCAAAACACGAGAATCTTTTCAGTGTAAATGAAATGCTTATTTAGCTTGTTTTCAATCAAGTACAACTTCCGTTACACTTACCTTGTTACGACTTATCTTATAAAATAAGAGCGACGGGCGGTTTGTACACAAAACATTTCCTTACATCAGATCTACAAAATCTTACTTTTAAATCCACCTTCAAAAAATTTTTCATTTCTTTATTCGTAGTTGTTCAACTCAAATGTAACCCACCTCAACCTTCTCTATAAGCTGCACCTTTACTTGAAGTCCACAATTTTATTGATATTGATAGATTTCTAAAGAAACTAACTGACAACAGCGGTATACAAACTGACATCAAAAAGAAGTTTGGTAATTCGTGGACCGTCGATTAAAGGGCAGGTTCCTCTAAAAGGCTGTTTTGCCGCCAAATCCGTTAAATTTCACAAAAAATACTAATCTAGGAATACAAAAATCAGTAACAGGGTATCTAATCCTGGTCCTTTACGATTCTTTTAAATTCAAGTGATTATGAAAATATTAATCTATTTTTAAATTCTACCTTAAAAAATAAACAAAAATTTTTAAAATTTCACTAATCTCTCCCATATAAATTTTTTAACTTAGAACTTATGTATAACCGCGGATGCTGGCACATAATTTTCCATTCTTTATCTTAAGCCTTAAACCCGAAGTTTTCTGATTTAAAAATCTTCTACTGAGAATATCCATATTTTTACTTTATAAAATTTTTTCTCGAATTATCTAACATGTAGAAACCAAGCAAAGCTAAAATTTACAGCACGGACCTTAACGATCAGAACATGCCCTTATTTTTCATAATTTAACTTTTTAAGAAATCTCCAATTTCTTTTTTTACAAAAATTTTATTATGTCCCATACAATAGTTTCAGAAAAAAAACAAAATCAAAAAGACCCTCCTAATAAACTCACAGACTAATTCAGAAAAAACACACTTCAGGGATTACCCTTAATCTAGACATGTAAATATTTATTACGCTAGCCCTGGCAAAGAAAAATTCAACCGACCATTAAATTTTAAACTTAATAAGATTTCATTATATTTATATTGTACCATGTACTCCATGTTTTTCAAACACACTTATGTTTAAGCAAAAAAAAAAAAAGGAGCTCTAATATGAATTTAAAAACCCAATCATTAATTTTATAACCAAGTCTTCTAGACCTGCAAAAAAAGGTTTTATATAAACATAAACTTATTATAACCATAAAGAAATCCACGATTTATCGAAAGATTAAAAATCTAAAGCTTTTCTTAAGCTACTTTATGTTAATAGTAATAGATTTACACTACTTCCTCATCAATCAAAATGATAGGTGCCTTTACACCAACTATTATATTAAAAAGATAAGCTAAATAAGCTTTTGGGCTCATACCCCAACGATAGTACAAGTTACTTCTTTTTAGTGTATATCTTTCCCCTAATAATAATTTATTTTTTTTTTATAATTTTTGGAACTTTTGTAACTATTATGTCTTCTTCTATAGTTGGTATATGAGTAGGTCTTGAAATAAACCTAATGGCCTTTATCCCCATAATTTCTATGGGGGGTGAAGGGAAAAAAAGAAGAGAAGCCTGTATTAAATATTTCTTAATCCAATCAGTGGCCTCTTCTTTAATTATTTTTAGTTGTATTTGATTTATTTTATTTCTTAATTCTTATTTAATTGAGGGATTTTCTTATCTTTTAATTTTAAGACTAGGGATAAAAATAGGATTAGCCCCACTCCATTTTTGATTTCCAGAAGTCATAGAAGGTCTTAGGTGAATTAATTGTCTTTTAATTATAACCTGACAAAAGATTTCACCATTAGTAATTATATCATTAATCTTTAAATCTTCTTTTCTCATGCTTCTTGGAACTATTTCCGCACTAATAGGAGCTATTTCCGGCCTTAATCAAACATCACTACGAAAAATTATGGCTTTTTCCTCAATTGCTCATCTTGGGTGAATAACCAATATTATGGCAAACAATTCATTTTTCTGAATTAATTATTATATTATATATTCATTAATCAATTTTATTATTTGTTTCTCTTTTTGATTTTTCAGATTAAATTTTTTATCTCAGATTTTTTTCCAGAAGGATAACTGAACAAAAATTATCATCTTTGTTAATTTACTTTCTTTAGGGGGTCTCCCGCCACTTCTAGGGTTTTTACCTAAGTTGTACGGATTTCTAGCCCTTAGGAATAATTTTCTGTTATTAATAATGTTAATTTTTAGGAGACTAATCACCCTTTACTTTTACACTCGATTATGTCTATCTGTTTTTACCCTCTCTGAAATAAGATTTCCCTTATCACTAAAATTAGCGTCAAAAAAAAATCTTATCTTTAATAGATCAGTGATAATTTTTTCTACATTAGGATTAATTCCTTTCATAATAATGATTTAATGTTTTAGGTTAATGAAAACCAAAAGCCTTCAAAGCTTTAAATGGAGAAACATCTCTAAACATTATCGCGACAATGACTTTTTTCTACTAACCATAAAGATATTGGAACTTTATATTTAATTTTTGGTGCATGATCAGCCATAATTGGAACCGCACTAAGAATATTAATCCGTGCTGAATTAGGGCAGCCAGGAAGTTTAATTGGCGATGACCAAATTTATAATGTAATTGTTACAGCTCACGCCTTTATTATAATTTTTTTTATAGTAATACCCATTATAATTGGAGGTTTTGGAAATTGACTACTTCCTTTAATATTAGGGGCACCAGATATAGCGTTCCCACGTTTAAACAACATAAGATTTTGGCTTTTACCTCCTGCCTTAATATTATTAATTAGAGGATCTCTGGTAGAAGCAGGAGCAGGAACTGGATGAACTGTTTATCCGCCTCTTTCCAGAAATATTGCTCACTCCGGAGCTTCAGTAGATTTAAGAATTTTTTCTTTACATCTTGCAGGTGCCTCATCCATTTTAGGTGCTATTAACTTTATGACCACTGTAATTAACATACGAGCCGAAAGACTGACTTTTGACCGTCTGCCCTTATTTGTGTGAAGAGTGTTCGTTACAGTAATCCTTTTACTACTTTCTTTACCAGTTTTAGCAGGGGCAATTACAATATTATTAACCGACCGTAATTTGAATACCTCTTTTTTTGACCCAACAGGGGGTGGAGACCCAATTCTTTATCAACACCTATTTTGATTTTTTGGGCACCCAGAAGTTTATATTTTAATTCTCCCAGCCTTTGGAATAATTTCTCACATTATTGCTAGAGAAAGGGGAAAAAAAGAATCTTTTGGGACTCTAGGGATAGTTTACGCAATTATTGCTATTGGAATTCTAGGTTTTGTTGTATGAGCCCATCATATGTTTACAGTAGGGATAGATGTTGACACTCGGGCCTACTTTACCTCTGCTACCATAATTATTGCAGTCCCAACTGGAATTAAAGTGTTTAGATGATTAGGTACTCTCCATGGATCTCACTTTTTCTATAGCCCAGCGCTATTATGAAGTCTAGGGTTTCTATTTTTATTCACGATTGGAGGTGTAACTGGGGTAGTTCTTGCTAACTCATCATTAGATATTATCCTTCACGACACCTATTATGTTGTAGCCCATTTTCACTACGTCTTATCTATGGGGGCAGTTTTTGGAATTTTAGCAGGGGCTGTTTACTGATTTCCTTTACTCACAGGAGTAACAATAAAACCTAAATGATTAAAAATTCATTTCACTTCTATGTTTTTGGGGGTAAATCTAACATTCTTTCCTCAGCACTTCCTAGGGTTAGCTGGCATACCTCGTCGATATTCAGATTACCCTGATGCCTTTACAACCTGAAATATCGTTTCATCTATTGGGTCTACTTTATCTTTTGTAAGAACTCTCGGTTTTATTTTTATTTTATGAGAAGCTCTTACCTCTTTACGACCCACAGTCTTTTCCACAAGGTTATCTTCTAATGTAGAATGAATTCACACCACTCCACCTCATTTCCACAGATATGAAGAACTCCCTCAATATACGGAAAGATTAGAATTTTAAGATGGCAGAATAGTGCAACGGATTTAAGCTTCGTATATAAAGGTTTAATTCCTTTTCTTAAAAATTTAGTTAATTCTATAACTTTAGCTTGTCAAGCTAAGATAGCTTTCTTTAAGCAATTTTTAAAATGTCAACTTGATCACAGCTAAGATTTCAAGATAGAGCTTCTCCATTAATAGAAGAATTAATTATATTTCACGATCATACAATGATTGTTCTTACTTTAGTAACTAGTATAGTAGCATATATTATTATTACCCTTTTTTCAAACAAATTCCTGGACCGGTTTCTCCTCCAGGGAAACATCATCGAAATCATTTGAACCCTAGTCCCAGCCTTATTGTTAATCTTTATTGCTCTACCATCTCTACATCTTCTTTATTTATTAGATGAATATGATAACCCCTCCATTACTATTAAATCTATGGGACACCAGTGATACTGATCTTATGAATACTCCGACTTCTCAGATCTTGAATTTGATTCCTACATAATTCCCACAAACGAACTCTCAATTGATCAATTCCGTCTTCTTGATGTTGATAACCGAATAATTATTCCCATTAATTCCTACATCCGTATTCTTGTCTCATCTACTGATGTAATTCACTCTTGAACAGTTCCAGCTTTAAGAGTAAAAGCAGACGCCGTGCCAGGACGCTTAAATCAATTAACATTTCTAGTTAATCGCCCAGGATTATTTTTTGGACAATGTTCCGAAATCTGCGGAGCTAACCATAGATTTATACCCATTGTAGTAGAAGCTGTTTCCATAAAATCATTCCTTAACTGAATTAACAACTTTGAATGAGAAAATTAAATTTTCTTCAAAAAACCAAACAAACTTCTCAATTCCTCACATATCTCCCATTAGATGAACCCTTATTCTCCTTTTTTCTCTCTCTTTTATTATAATTTTATCTTCAATAGTCTACTTTAGAATCAATTATAAAAAAACACTTAGCCAAGAAAAAAAAGCTCTTCCGAGCTCTGAAGTAAAATGAGTATGATAACAAATTTATTTTCCTCGTTTGATCCTATATCACCTTCTTTTTCTTTTCAGACGAATTGAATAAGAATAATAATCTTCTTTATTGTAGTTTTCCCCTCTTATTGAATTTTTAAATCTAAATCTACTATTTTGTTATCAGAAATTTCCTCTCAAATTCGAAAAGAATTTCTCCCCCTATTTAAAAGAAATAAAAATATATTATTTTTTATTACATTATTTACATTTATTTTAATCAACAACATTTTTGGACTTATACCTTACACATTTACAGCTACATCGCATTTAGCTGTTTCTCTCTCACTAGCTTTGAGCCTATGAATTAGATTTATAATTTATGGATGAATTAACAATACAACCCACATGTTTGCCCATTTAGTGCCCTTAGGCACACCCGTTGCTTTAATACCATTTATAGTTATAATTGAAACAGTAAGAAATATTATCCGTCCAATTACCCTCTCGGTTCGGCTAGCTGCCAATTTAACCGCAGGACACTTACTTTTAATTTTAATCAGAGAAGGGATAGTTGGACAAACCATTACCACAGTTCTTCCTATAACCTTGGCTCAATTAACTTTAATAGTTCTAGAAGGAGCAGTTGCTATTATTCAAGCCTACGTTTTCGCCACGTTAGTAGTGCTCTATGCTAGAGAAGTATAATGAAAAATCATTGACACCACCCATTTCATATAGTAGATATAAGACCTTGACCCTTGACAGCATCAATTGGTGCTTTAACTCTAACAGTGGGGCTTTCCTATTGATTCCATTTTAATTCTATATTAATTCTCCTCCTAGGCTTAGCAATTATTATTATTTCATCCTACCAATGATGACGAGATATTTCACGAGAAGGCACCTTACAAGGGTTACACAGAAACATAGTTATAGTGAACCTTCGTTGAGGAATAATTCTATTTATTGTTTCCGAAGTATTTTTCTTTTTATCATTTTTTTGAGCTTTTTTTCATGCCAGGTTAGCCCCCTCAGTAGAAATTGGAACACAGTGACCTCCCGTAGGCATTATCCCATTTAATCCCTTTCAAATTCCTTTATTAAATACTGCTATTCTATTAGCCTCAGGCGTTACAGTAACCTGAAGCCACCATTCCTTAATAGGGGGAAACCATACTCAAGCTATGCAAAGATTATTCGTTACTATTTTATTAGGAATATACTTTACAGCCCTTCAAGCCTATGAATATATAGAAGCACCATTTTCTATCTCTGAAGCAGTTTATGGATCTACATTCTTTGTTGCAACCGGATTCCACGGGCTTCACGTTATTATTGGCACAACTTTTCTCTTGATTTGTTTTTACCGACTCTCTAAGTTTCATTTTTCACCCGCCCACCACTTTGGATTTGAAGCAGCAGCCTGATATTGACACTTTGTTGATGTAGTTTGATTGTTTCTCTATGTGTCAATTTATTGATGAGGAGGTTAATTAAATCTAATTAGTATAAACAGTATAAAAGACTTCCAATCTTTGGGACCAAGCATATTTGGATTAGATAATCTACCTCCTTTTTTTAAGTTTTCTTCTAGCCTTAGCTTTAAGCATTGCCTTAATTTTAATTTCTTCCTTACTATCCAAAAAGACGTTTTATGATCAAGAAAAAACTTCTCCGTTTGAATGCGGGTTTGACCCCAAAAACAGCTCACGAATCCCCTTTTCAATTCGATTTTTCTTAATTGCCATTATCTTTCTAATTTTTGATATTGAAATCTCTATTTTACTGCCGTTAGGATTAATCTCGGGGTCTATTCCACCCTACGCCTGGTTGTTAGTGGGAGGAGGGTTTCTTTTCCTAGTTAGGGCCGGCCTATATTATGAATGAGTAGAAAAAACATTAGAGTGATTAGCTTAAAATAGGAAGCGAAGTTCGCAACTGATTTCGACTCAGAGCTTGGTTAAAACTAACCCCTATTTAATCATAGCTAAAAAAGCAATATTATTGTTAATAATAAGATAAGTGTTTAAACTTTGATTAAGTTATAAACTTTTTTCAAAGAAGAAGTTTAAAAAATATTTGGCCTGCACCCAAAAGTAGATAATTTATTTATCCTTCTTTATCTTTGTAGTGTATACAAAACACACTTCATTTTCGTTGAAGAGAAGAAAACCCTTTTCCTAAGATTTAAGATTAGTTTAAAAATTTTTTAAGAAAATGATTAATAAGAGCTTCTAACTCTTAAAATTGCAATAACTTGTAACATTTTTCTAAAAATTATACTTAACTTTAAATAGGTTTAATTAGGATTAATTTAACGGTTATAATCTTTAAATTTACTAAAAGGTATAAACTAACCACCTTTGCTGCTTCAAAGCAATACTCTTTTTGAGCTATTTCAGTATTAAATAAAAAGAAATAAAAGCACCATTCCCCAAAGTGTAAAAATAAAGTACTTGAAATTCACCAAAGAAATAGTGAATAAGGAAAAAGACAATTTAGAAATAAAATGTCTGGCCCCTTGTCCACCATAAACTTCTAGCCAACCTATATCACCCTCTTGCATAAACCTAGAACCTTTACTCAACAGAGATCTTAAAACGTATTGAGTTGAAAGATAGGGCATAAATCATATAGAACCCCTAAATCAAATTACTAAAGAGTAATTTCTACGTAAACCCTTATTAAAACTTGACTGAGGAAGAATGTATCCCAAGAACACCCCTAAAATACAAACTAGCAATGTTAAATTTTTTAAAAAAGTAGGCAAAAAAACCTCCCTCCTATCAAAAATTAACCAAGAAACTAAAGCCCCAAAAAAAACAGAAAACAGCCCCAACCCTACGCAGGAATTTAATATAGTTCCTGAACCATCACTTAAGTAAAATCTTCCCCCCTTTACCTGATCTCGAGACACCACATAATAAATTAAACGGAAAGTATAAGCTACAGTTAACCCAGTTGAAAAAAACAACAGAAACATAATAAAAAAATTTAATTCCTGTATTAAAGATAATTCTAAAATCAAATCCTTAGAATAGAACCCAGCAAGAAAAGGCATTCCACTTAAAGCCAAATTAGAAACCACAAAACAAGATCTAATGTAGGGAATTCTTAAGCTCAAATTTCCCATTAATCGCAAATCTTGCCAACCTGCCATCCCATGGATAATGCACCCCGCTCTCATGAATAAAAGGGCCTTAAAAATAGCGTGCATTATTAAATGAAATAAAGCAACTTTTACTAATCCCAGAGATAGCCTAAACATTATTAAACCCAATTGACTTAAAGTAGAAAGCGCAATTACCTTTTTTAAATCAAACTCAAAACAAGCCCCAAGACCAGCCATAAACATAGTTAATGCCGAAATTACCATCAAAAAATCATTAAATCAAAAATCATAAGCTCACCCCAACCGAATTAAAAGATACACTCCCGCAGTAACCAAAGTTGAAGAATGGACCAAAGATGAGACTGGGGTGGGGGCAGCTATCGCAGCCGGAAGCCAGGCAGAAAAAGGAATTTGGGCTCTTTTAGTTAAAGAAGCAAGCATAATTATAAATCCAGCCAACACTAAATATTTTCTATCTCCCAGCCACCTAATTAAGCTTCAGTCCCCATAATTTAGTAAATAAACAATTGTAAAAAGAATAAATACATCCCCTACACGATTTGATAAAACGGTTAACATCCCAGCATTTAAAGATTTATAATTTTGATAATAAATAACCAAACAATAAGACACTAAGCCCAAACCGTCCCAGCCTAATAATAAACTAATTAAATTCGGCCTAAAAATCAAAAGTGCTATTGAACCCACAAATCCGGCCAATAAAATAATAAACCGAGAAATATTTAATTCACCCTCTATATATTCCCCAGAATAAAAAAAAACACACCCTGAAATAAATAACACAAAAGAGATAAATATAAAAGATACCCAATCAAAAAGGAAAATAAATCTGATATTTCTAGACCCCCACGAATATAAAACCCAATTTAAAACAACTCTGTGAGAAAAATTCAACAAAAAAATTGAGATCAAAAACGAAGTTAAAGAAAATAAAAGAAATGAAATAAAAATTAAATTTCAAATCTGAAGAACTAACATTTTTAAATTTAAATTAATTTTGATTGTTTAAAGCACTTTTATGCATCCCAGGTTCCACAAACCTAAATTTTTAATAAACTATTTAAACAATAAATCTAAAAGGTTATAAAATCAACTTCTAATAAAAGCAAGAATAAAGGGTAAAAATGTAAAAACAAAATTAAATGTTCTCGCACCAACCCGTCAAAAAACGACTGAATTCCTCTAAAAAATTCTCCGTGCTGTCTCCCAGAAAACAATAGTAATCTGTAACAAGCCCCCATAAAAGAAAAAATTATTAGAAAAATCCCTGACCTAAAACTATAACTGAGAATGCCCCCCAAAAGTCTTAACTCACCAATTAAATTTAAAACAATTGGTGCCCCCATATTCCCAACACAAAATAAAAATCACCACATAGAAATTCTTGGTATAATATTTAATAGGCCCTTATTAATTAAAAGTCTCCGGGAACCTCTTCGTTCATACACAACCCCAGACAAAAAAAATAAACCTGAAGAACATAGTCCATGAGCTACGCACATATATAAACTACCACTGTAACCCCATAATCCTCAACTTGCTAAACCTCCTAATACTAATCCCATATGACTTACAGAAGAATAGGCAATTAAAGATTTTATGTCTACTTGCCGCAAACAAATAAATCTCACTGCTAGGCCGCCTAAAAGCCCTAAAGAAACTAACAAAGACCCTAAATAAAAAGTTATTTCACTATAAAAGATTCCCATAAATCGCATTAATCCATAGCAACCCAGCTTTAAGAGAACACCTGCTAATATTATAGATCCCGATACAGGAGCCTCAACATGTGCCTTAGGGAGTCACAAATGTAAATAAAATACTGGAAGCTTCACAAGAAAAGCCAACCTGGATACCAGTATAAATAAAGACCCATAAATATTTGTCGAGTTTTTATCATTCAATAATAAAAATCTAAAACTTAACGTCTCACTAGAAAATTTTATAATACAAATTAGTAAAGGTAAAGAAGCAAAAATAGTATAAAGCAATATATATATCCCCGCCTGTAAACGCTCAGGTTGGTAGCCCCAACCCATAATTAATACATAAATAGGGATTAGTGACCCCTCAAAAAATACATAAAATATCAGAAAGTTAGAAGTCGAAAAAGTGATAAACAAAAATAGAGACATAAAAATCAAAACTGTAGAAAATTTTTCTGAATAAAACCCCTCCAAAAAATAATTCATTCTTGATAAATATATAAGTAGAATAATCCAAAAAGTCAACAAGATTAAAAATCAACTTAAGCCATCAATCTCAAATCTTATAATTGAAGAATAATTTAAATTATTTAACAAGAATCAAGTAAAAGACAAAAAACTAAAATAAAGGCAACAAAGGGGTAAGCTTAATTCTTTTACAACCAACAAAAGAGATCCTAAAAGTAATAAAAATTTTAGCATTTTAAAGCCATTAATCTTCTCGAATAATCAGATCCATAAGAACGCACTATATTTACTATAATTCTCACCCCCAAACTTCCCTCACAAACAGTAACTACTAGAAACAATAAACCTAAGTATATTTCTAAACCTGTAAACAACCTAGTAATTATAATTAAAAAAAAACCGGTCAATGCAAGATATTCTAATCTAATTAACATAGAAATTAAATGTTTTCGCTTAGAGATAAAGACTCAAAACCCTCTCACTAATAAAAATAAAGGTAAAGCAAGAAATAAATTAATCACTCAGACAGGCCAATCTCGCAAGCATCATTGATTCCCAAAACCAATATTTTTATAAACTACTCTCTGCATAAATCTTAACACGTAAAAAGGTTGGTGGTTCAAAGTTCTTGTAATTTAAAAAAAATACTGGTCTTGTAAATCAGAAATAAGATTCATCTTTAAGAACTCCATACGTTTAACTCTTTATTTAATTA